GGAAGTTCAATACGGCTAAAGAGTAGGGTAAGCTGGGAATGTTATTCCGTCTTTGCAGGTTTTCGTTTGACATATGAACCGATTGGTTTAATTAACAACTTTCTTTGAATTCCTTAACTCAGGCGCTTAGCTCACATATTGAATGAACTCAAGTGCTTAGCTTGTTTGCCATCCCATAGGATACTCTAATACGCTCATGTCCCATTAAAGGGACACTTACGCTTACCTTCAGTTGAGCAGAGTACATCTCGGAATTAGGAATTAGCTACTGTACTCGGATCTAGGACTGGTTATTAGAGTTTAAAGGCAAGTCCCTCACTCGTTCACCGTATGGAGGATCACTTCATTTAGTCAGAGGTTCACTAAGATCTCTATAGCGTTCTGGTCTATTGTTGTTTTTTATTTATGCAAAGGCATTTGCATTATTAATAATAATGTGTTTATTCAGTAATATACTTAGAGCCAATGATGTACTCATAGCTATTACTATAGGTAGAATGATATTTATTCTTTTTTGTTCGATACTAGTAGATTCTACTTGTTTATGAAACTCCTCTGCCAGTTGTCTACGAATAGGATTCTCATCACATGTACAATTTGTCATATCAGTAACTACTAAATCTGTGATATCTTTAGAAGAACATCCTTCACATACATCATGTATAGCCTTGCGTAGTATTTCTATAATGTCTGGGTATAAAATGAGAGTAGGATATACTTCTTGTAGTAGTTGTGGTGTCACAGCCCATAAAATGAATAAAGGCATCAAACATAATTTATATGTACTAATAACACTAAGCTCATGTAGCATCACAACACTAAATATTTTCTTAGTTCTACTATATCTATAATATATATATATAATCAATTATATTGCCGCTCTTCCATTTCCATAGTTTCTTTTTATAATTATCCAAGTATTTATTTATTAATATCCTATTATATATCCTAATAGCAAATTCAATACTTTGTTCCATATCAATAAATATTTGATACAATCTCTGAGCATGCCACTGCGTTGATATGAATCCAATATGATAACTCATATAAAGCCTTTTCTTTAAACTATAGAATCTATTAATAAAATAATGCATATATAATCGTTTTATGTGACTATGGGGTATATTAAGTCTTTTAAGTCTCTTAAAAGAAATAGTGTCCTCATAATTAGTTTTACTAGTAACAGGCTTATTTTATTCCTTTGCAAGCTCACTTATTTTTGGTGTACATGCACAAAGCAATCTGCTTTGGTAACAATTTTTTATGTAACTTATACTTGTGAAATTCGTATTTCTTCATTTTATCTTTAATTGTATTTAACCGATAATACTCTTTTATTTCTGCCCTTTGTTTCAGTTATCATTTTCCTGCTTTAGCATCAAACTGTGTTTCTCACTAGTAAACAAAGTGGCAAATGCTCTATACTATTCGAAGCTTTGAGATGTACAAACACAATGATTCTGCAAACAATCATCATCATCTCTTGAGTTTGCCATCTTAGAACTCGAGGATACAGATGTACGACGGTACGAGGTTATAGAACAGATCCTGTTCAAGTAAGGTCGTACGAATCTACGAGTCTCGTGTAGCTACTGCAAAAGAATGATATTAGACAAGATAATTTGGTTTTCTGTGGTAAGAATTCTTTGTACATGCGCGCGCATCATTGTTTTGTCACTGCAGCTCCACCATCTGGAGGGGACACAATCAATGTACTTGCACCAGCCACAGTATTTGTTAAAATTCATGTGTTGAAGAAGGGCCACGGCAGTTCCTGCAACTCTGCGTAAATAAGAGAATTCTGATAATATTTCACGCGAAGATGGTGCAGATACAAAGCTGCATGTTGGAAAGAATGGCACGGACTCACAGAAGACTGAGGATGACAAGAGAAACAATCCTTGAGATTGGCCTGTCCAACTTCCTCTCAAGTTTGACGGAGCGCTTGACATCATAATGAAATATACCTCTTTTGTTCTGGTGCACTTTCCTCGCTTGAGGCTTGAACAGGAGCATAAAACCAGCAATGAAGCCCGAAATAAATCCTCCAATGTTTGAAAAATTGTTGATAAGTGGCATCAGGCCAAGGATGAAGTTTAGTTTAGCATTAAGATTGTAGCAAAAGCAATAAGAGTTGCAAACTGCATATTAGCAGAAGAGACACCATTAGTCTATGCCAAGATGTGTTCGGTAAAGAAATAAACGCGGACTGAACCATCTAGAACCTTTTTGGAGTAAACTTCCCAATTCTGGATAAGCCCAGAGAGTGTGGCACCAAGCAATCCAAATAATGCCCCGGAGGAAGCAACTGAAGGCCTATCTTGAAGAAATAGGGTGGCTACCAAACAGAGCAGAAAGTAAAGTATGTAGATAGCTCCAATCCTTACTGCAAAGCATAGAATGAGGGGCGCTAAATAAGTAATTGCATCAAAACGAAAATCGAATTTTTTTAATAGAACGAGTTTGGCTGGAGAATTACATGGTCCAAACTCTTGCTCCAAGTAAATTCCAACAAAAATCATGCTAGAGAGACTGATGATAAGGTGGAAAACGCCTGCATGCAAGCATGGGCTTGTGAAAAGACGCCATAATTGATGATCATTTGCCAGATACCTCAGTCGAAGAGCCCCCATTGTGTCAAGCCGGAGAAAACTCAGGGACTATATGTATAACTCAAGACTGGTAGAAGCATTTGTACTCCTAAAAAACTACAGATAAGACCATGTATGATCACTGAACTAAGAATTATTTCTAATAGTGGGTTGAGAAAAGAAAATAAACTACAGTTTTCAATGGTCTTACTGTATAATGAGTATACTTAAGGAGATTGGAACATAATTGCATAGCAGAGAGCCCCACATTTACTTGTATTCAAATAGAACATCTATCAAACAATTGAAACGAAACTGCTTAATGATGATCCTAGAAGCCCAGTAATGTTTGAGAAGGTAAATTCTGCAACACTGCACTGAATAAAAGATACAGAAATATGGGAAGTTCCACATACATGATATTTAATGAAACCTTATAAATATCTAATGCCCTCCTACCTCCTAAACAGAGAATTGAATCATCAATATGATATGAGTTCAATGATTATCGAATTGGGCAGACTAGCTAAAGTTTTTCAGTGCCCTTTTCCAGTACAAGCATTATTATGAAGAGGTTGGTGGAGAATCAATGGATCCATGCCTATCAAAATAGTTCAATAGCTCATAAAATAAAAATAGACTGCAATCAAATTTAAGATCTATCCCTAATCTGATGGCCCAGTCATCAAACTTAAACGATACAAAGAAAGAAGACGGCTACCTTATACTTATAATAAGGATCTGTCTTAGCTGGAGATAAAGTCGCTACATCCAGCTCATAGAGGACGCAATGACTCAGATTAGCTACTTATGCCTTTCTTTTTCTACATGAGGTAGGAAGATAAGAGTAAGAAGAGAAGGCTAGGTCCCAGCCTATTCCACAAAACAAATTTGCTTTAGGCTTCTTGCCAATAGTGATAAAAACCTTGCTTATCCATCTTGAGAAATATAAAATATAGAAAGATAACTCGATCAATGTCTTCTGTCTTTTTCCGCTATAACCTTCAAGGAAGACAAGAGGAAGATGCAAAAAGGCAAGCCAGATGATGCATCTTTGCGTCTTTTTGTCTGGATCTATATATATAAATATAAGCTCGAAGGCATTATAACACCTTCTCCTTTTATTTTATCCTAGCGCTCTCAAGCTAAGGTAGGTGGATCCCACTCTAATAGCTCTTCTGACTAAATGAAATACATTACGAGAGATTTTTCCATACTTTCCGCATTCGTTCAGTCGGATCTCGCCAAAGCAGCGGGCCGACATGATTGACCGGAACTGGAGTCTCACGAGGGATTTAGCAGTTCCGTGGCTGAGTCGCCCGTACCTGAGCTCGAGAAACTTTCCTTATACTGACCGAGAAAAACAAGTTCCAGAGGCATCTTCCATTCATATCGATTTGGGTTTTTCCGCACCATATTTTGATCTGCCTCTTCTTCGATCCGGAATTCCCAGCAAATCCCTGACTCCTCGAATACAATGGGATTTCACACCTGGCAAATCTTTGACTCTACCTCCTCTTATTAAGACCTTAGAATGTTCCTGCGAATTATGACCTTCGCCTGGAATGTGAGCAAATATATCATGTTTATTGCTCAACTGTACTTTGGCTATCTTACGTAGAGCTGAATTAGGTTTTTTCGGTGTTCTCGTTGAAACACGCGGGCATACTCCTTCCTTCTGGGGACATTGATCCAAAGCTCGAGTACGGTCCGTGCGCCGTTTTGATTCTCTACCATGACGAATCAATTGATTTAATGTAGGCATCGCTCTTTCCTTTGTCCTTCCCCCCTATTTTTGCCCTATCATATCACTAGTGGTTACTCCCGATCCGAAGCACCCCTTTTCCATTCATAGAGAGATCCAATCGTCAAAATCAATAAAAAGGCCATCATGGACCAAGATCCAAAGGGATCAATCTTGTTGGGAGGTACTGCCCAAGGAAAGGAAAAGGTGACTTCCGGATCAGGAATAATAAATAAAATGGAAACAAGATAAAATCGTATATCAAAACGACTTCTGGCATCACCGGAAGGATCGAAACCACATTCGTGGGCCGACAATTTTTCTGGATAGGTCGAACTATTGGAAGAAAATGGAAAAGGAAGACCGAGTGGAATCAAAGAAACTAGCGAACTGATCACTAAATAGATAAAAATAGGTTCAAATTCGGACATCACCACAGCACACTTCGTTCTTTCGCTCCTTGCTCGCGGAGCTACATACCGGAAAAAGGGAGGATCAGATCAGCGCTCCCGCCGCAAAAGCAGGTCGTACCCTTGTACGGCTTCACAAATGCGGCGATAGGGACGGCTTTGTCGGGTGCCATGCTCCCTAATCCTAATTTGCGTGAGGTACAAATTAAGGGTACGTGCACTTCGTTTCAGTTTCAATGGATTGATTGGCTTAACGCGGACTCATAATAAACAAATAGGTGGGAGCCTTTCTAAGCGCTAAGCTAAGCCATCAGAAAGCCGGAAGGCATTCGGTGGCCCGTCAGGAAGAAAGGCTGGCTGCCCGGCTACTAAGTCGCAACCTCTGCTCTCTCTCTTCTCTTAGCAAAGTAGGTTCAAGTCAGACTTTTGTCTTGCTACAAGCTGGGCTCAGGGACTGCAGTCAGCCGCTTCCCCTGTAGTCGTCAGCTCCTTCTTGACAGATCCGATCGGGTGTTCATAATCTGGAACAAAAGGATTCGAACCTTTGCATACCGGTACCAAAAACCGGTGCCTTACCACTTGGCTATACTCCATAGGCCTGTTTTGGACGGTAGGAACGGGGGATAGGGGGAAGGGGCTCGAAGAACGAGCCGAGCCGTGCAAGGACGCGGGGATATAGCAAGTAAGCAGCAAGGTTCTCCCGGACCGACTACAACAAGCTCGCGACTCTAATAGAAAGAAAGGGTAAGCTCTCTGCTCTATTTGCTTGCAATGCTATGCCTATCAAAGTTGGCGAAGGCTTCTGTAACCTTATACTCGTTATGCTGTTCGACTGAACTCGTTGGCTCTGCGTCCACCTTATTTTCTCTATCTGCTTCGTCACCGTCAGCATTTGGTACTCTCTCGATAGCTTCAATAGTTCACTGAAAGCCTTTGGTGTAATGAACCGCAAGCCCTTCAGAAAGAAAGACATAATATAGAATAGTTGAATGTTGATTCAAGTACCCTTGAAAGGACTAAAGGAACGGGGGAATGACTACCTGTAATAAAGCACAGGCTAATACGAGCCGACCAGAAGAAGCAAGGCTTAGATTACCAGATCCTGGACACAATCTTCCTAGAGATGGAGAGCCCCTTGCCTCGCTCTAGCCTCTCCTTCTTGCTTACCTAGCTCTTGTCTTAGTTTAGTGACTCTTCCTCTTTTCTAGGTTTTTTTTCTGAGTCTTAATACGATAGATTTTTCATTTGCTGGATCCGCCCCGATTCGATCAATAATGGGATTCTTGGCTAGAGAAAGGTTCTGTGACATGGACGCCCAGCCCAACTCGGTCGGTTGGCCCACCTAAGAGATGATGAGATTCTCGATCGATTTGATCGAATTTTTAAATAAAAGTATTTCTCACTATTCAGAACAGTGGAGCTTTCGATCAAGATCTTCTCGCCTCCCCCGTTTGAGCTCTCGCTCGAATCTGAACCTTTATGCGTTGGTAGGCTTTCGACTCAATCTAATAGCCTACCTATCGCTATCGGGCGCCAATAAAATAAAAGAGAAAGTTTTCGCATGGGCTCATCATCTGATGCAGAACCGATGCGAGAGGGAGAATAAATATGGGGGAAGCGTGGATTGATAGCTTTCAAGAACCAGTGGAAAGAGTTCTTCCCTGCATTCCTTCCTTTTCCTTTCCAAAAAGAGTAATTTAATTAGGCATAAAAGATTTGATTGAATGAACGCCACCTTGGTTGTTTTCAAACAAATCAAATCTTGGGCCAAGCGTTGCCAGCCGGCAATAGCCGAAGGCAAAAAAGGGAGAGCAAGAAAACGGCTGCGCGTTAGTAAGCTAACGCTATACGGCTTTCGCGCTAGCGCGCTCGGCCGTTGCTTGTTGGGAAGAGGAGATGTTGGATAGTCACTCCACTCCATAGATAGTGCACACAGATTCTTCTTTCATTTTCAATTCCTTTCGGGTCGGAGGGCTGCTGGTGGGGCTGCGCCCATTCTCCCTCTTCTTCCGCTTTACAACCGGAATAAGGAACCTTAGAATTCACCCTACCTGTCGATGAAAAAATGGGATTTGAGAGGACCACCAGCTAGCAGATCAGAAATCTTTGTATGGGTATGGAATGTCCTACTCCTGCCTGAGCTTTCCGATCCACCAATCCCCTATTTCAGGGACATCTGTGTTAGGTAGGCCCAGGGATCGCTAATTAGTCGAATGAACCCATCTTTCTGGCCTATCATTTGTTGGTCGATCCGGCTGGCATCTCCTGCATATCTATGGGGGCCCCTTTATACAATACAAGTTTGCTGCTAGGAGTCCCTAGAGTCGAATCAATAATCAATAGAAGTTTACTGACCTGGCTCTTCAATCGACGATCTACTACTCCCTCAACATAGCAGATGCCCCTGCTTTGATTCGAAAGCCCTAGCCAGTGATGAATCCCCAGGAAGATCGGAGTAAACAATTCCTCCTCCCTTCAGTCCAGTTTGAACCCGTCCCAAGAACGAACACTTTCCTACTGCAAGGTGAGGCTCTTCCCCTAGAATCCACTCCGGGTCGGGGGAGCAACTAGTCCAACTTCTTAAGCAGCCGAGATATTGAACAAGGAACATTTGAAACAATTTCTTGCCTCACCCTGAGATGAGAGGGAAGGTCGATTTGACTCGAATCCTGGACCTGATCTTTAATCCTACACCGGTTAATGATGCGATAGGAGAAGTTTTTTTTTGTCATTTTTTCGGCCCAGTCGAGCTCAATTAACTTAACATAGAGCCTGATGGACAACCCTTCGATTTGCCTCTAGCTCTATAATCCACCCGTCTTCCCCAGTCCCTGAAAGCCCTCCCGGGGCCTAGCCCTCTTTAACGCCACTCTTTCCGAGAAAAAACCAAAGAACGAAAGCAGCAATAGCAACTTCAACAACGGGATCGGGCAACTCGCCGTCTTGCTCTTCCTACTCTTACCTAGCCCAGCTTTCTTCTCAAATACCTCATATGAGGAGCTCTGAGGGAAGAAAGGACATCTCCATCTCCTGCCGATTGACCGATTGAATCAACAACTCCTATCGATGCCGGTTGAGGCCTATTGATCAACTCCCGATTGATTCCGATTGAGGAAAGCAAGGCAAAAAACAAGACCAAGCGAATGCTATATAGAGTGGTACATAGGCTTATGAAGCCTTGACTTTACCTTGCCTTCAATTCAGGAGAGAACTTCTTTGGCTTAGCTCGGAGATCGCCTTCCCCTACCCGGGATTAACTGCTTGAATGCAAGGGCCGACATACCAAAGCAGCCTAGCAACAGCAACTATTTAGTTAGCTCGTTAACCGCACAGAAACCTTTCAGACCCTCCTCCGCAGAGGTTGTTTAGCTGCTTAAATGCATGAGTGCTAGAATGCGCATATATCGAGGAATACAATCAAGCACATTCAATGCAACATATTCCGTTAGATCAAAGAATGATACAAACCTTGAAACCTTCCATATTCAGGAAGACACTCTGGAACCCCACCCGGGATTCCCTTCACTGCCAAGGGAGTCGAAATACAAAGAACAACTGGAAACAAGTACACTGCTTTAGCTACATCTCCTGCCGGGCCGGGTGATGCCGATTGAGTGCTAGGAAGACCGCCCATCAATGACCTATCCATATTCGTTGGCCTATTGATCCTTATTGAGGAGATATTCTCTTGACTACTGTACTGTAGCTCGGGTGGATCTATCCCTATCGAGTGATTTAGCTCCACCTATTTAGTCGGAATTAACTAGGTTATTAACGCTTTGAGTCCTTGATTGAATGCACAGCACAGATCGAATGGCCTATTGAAACCGCATATCAGTACATGCCGGGAAGAATAGGCTTGGTTTGGCTGGACAGTGGCATCAAGTACATGTATTCCCCGGGTACCAATTGCTGGATCTCTTCTTTCCTCCCCTAAAGGGATACCTAGTGTTCTGATTTGTCCTTTGTTGGAAGAGTTGGGTACCTTTTACTTGATCTCGGATTTCCTCGTAGTCTGAGAGTTCTGACCCGGCTGCTAAAGTAGATGTTATCCTTGCGTACTTCCTCTGATAATAACCCTTCCTCAAGGACGAGTTGTCTACGAATTGCTTGATCATGTGGGACTTCCGGGAAGTGCTGCTTGTTCCTCTTCTATTCTCCGCCAAGAGCTACAGTACTACCTAACCCCAAGATGTGGTCTACGACCCGAGCTAACAACCAACCAGAAGGAGAGGTCAGTGATTTACTTGTTCCTGAGCCAAAGATGATCGGTAAAGCCCCTAAGCGTCCTCAACGGAATATCCGGAATAGCAGGCCTAGTGTTAATAGTAGCACTATGACCCGATTGCTAAAGGCAAGGGAAAGGCCAGTACCCTTCTTCTTCGTCATGTGCCCATCGATCGTCGAACCGTGCCCCAACCAAACTCTTTAGCACAATTCTTTCGTTTATCCGCCTCAATGGAAGAATTCTGGTGAATGAGCTGGTCGTTGCTTGGTTTCCCCCTCCTCAGAGTAAAGCTTGGAGGGGATCTACCCATTTCAGATTCAGATGCAGCTTCTCCGGATGGAGCCCCGCTAGAATGGGATTAGTCGGTGCCAGGTGGATTGGAATCCTTTGATTGATGGTCAGGAAAGGGAGACAATTGAGGATCGGAAGAGTTTGAGGGAAAAAGAAAAGATAAATCAATGTTTACTTCAAAGCTTTGACTGATTGGGAATGTCTTCCGTGAGGGATCTTTCTTGTTGACCTCGACGGAGAGGAAGGGAATCCCCAGCTCAATCCGGAAAGGAGAGATGCAATTTACTTTTCCCAAGGGATCAAAGAGGAAGAGATGTCTAACTCATAACAAGGGCGAAGAGGGGAGTCCAATCAAAGTCTTGAAGCTGACACTGAGAAAGCTGGAATGCTAGAACTGATAGGGCGAAGGCTAAGGTTCCGAATGGAAGGAATCGAAAGCATTGAAAACCTTTTGACTCGGAAGGAAATTTGTAGACAACAAATGGAGACTTTGCCGATTACCTCAATAGATGGAAGCCTCAGCTCAGGATCACGAAAAGGCCAACAGCGCTTCCCCTGCTTCGGCTCATGAAAAGAGAGTGGATCAGGACATTCAGAAGGAACTAGGGATAGGGTTCTTCTTATTCCCCTGTCCGATCTCCCATGGATTTCTTGGTTTCGTTTTTCCCTTTATTGAATTGTTAGTAAACTACTCACTTTGACTTGGTATGTTTATTTCTCTAGTATTGCACAAAGTAGAAGAGGATTTCCTTCCTGACTAGTCGCATGAACTAGGGCTATAGTGCCAGGCCGAGAAGTAATAAAGAGTGGAATTGCCTGGTCTAAAGGGAGAATGCGTGTACGTACATATCGCTCGCTAGAAGGTGGATCCCTAGTCGTGTGCCGAGTGAACTACTTTTTTAGGCCTAAAAGTAGGTCTTCTTCTTCCTCGCTTTCTGAGTGCATGTCGTAAAGAAGAAGCTTTTTCTGACTTTAGAGGGCAAGAAAGGGTAATCTATCGTGTATGTCTTTTCCGAACTTCCTTACTCTTTTATGTCTGCTGTTTCTCTGATAAAAGAAGAGGAAGAATAAACCGTTCAATGCAACATAACATATTGAAGAAGACACTCTAGGACGTTTGGGACCATCACCAAAAGAGATGAATTCGGGTTCAAGTCCCGACTTCGCACAACAGAAAAACGAGGAGCACTACTCAGACAAAGATGAGCTACTCATTACCCAGTTGCCTAGAGTATGTGAGGCTTCAACAACGAGGAAGATTCCTAGAGTCTTTGGAGACAGTTAACCGCTTCAAAACCTGGAAGAAGACTCTAACAAATATGACGTAGGAAAGGTCCAGTGAATTCCAGAATTCCACTGATTCAAAACACAGATTGTTCGGTAGCTACGAGTTAGCACGCCTTTCCGCTAATAACCCTTTCCTGAACCTTATAGACCAAGTCTGGAAAAGAGAAACCTGGCAAAACATGATAGCATGATAGTTAGTTGCCTCTTCGCTTTCCTGCTAGTCTTCAATGCGAGGAAGAAAACTCAGCGAATAACACCGTAGGCAAAGGTCGAGTCAATTCTAATCAAAGCTAGTAGCACAACTCAGCCAAAGGAACAAAAGAACAAGAAAAAGATGCTACTTTATTACGATTACGAGGAAAAGTAAATCAAAGCGGACTTTCTTCTAAACTAGAGAAATAACCGCTTTTTAGACACCTTTTCAAGCTCAGAATCTATCGAAAGCTTCCCAGTTTAAAACTAGAACTTCTATTTGCTTTCCTGTCCTTGACCTTGCGGCTAAGCCTTAAGGCCTATCGACTTCGGATCTAAACCGAGATGCTTTTGAGAGGACGCGATAATTAGTATTTTTATATGCCCTTTCCTACTTAGTTGGATACTCGGACTAATACCCATATTGATGAGTCGAGGACGTACCCGATCTATGACACTTCCATTTATATGAATATGTTCTCCCGGCCTGTACCCGAGATGTGAAGTCAAGAAAAGTACGAGCGGAACTACTGACAGAATCTTATGGATCGGGGCTTCCTACTATAACGGTAGAGCTGGTCAGCGAAGATTCATAAATAGAAATAATATGAATTTGAAAGTGGAGGACATGGATGTCTTCTCGAGTTAGTGGACTTTAGAATTGCAGGTTGAGGCGGGCAAAAACCCCGGGAATCCTGCATATGCTAGAAAGAAAGGACGGAACGAAAAGTGATGGATCTTTTGTCTTATCTTAATATTAATATAAGATCTGACCTTGCCATTGAAGAATAAAGATATGCTCCTGGCGGAACTCATGATGGAACTTACCCAGAAACTGAAAATGCGGATATTTGCGAGGCGGGCCTTGCCATTGATGAGGAATAAATATGTGCTCCTAAAGGAAATAACTATGAAAATGAATCCACTCCTACTGGATCTTCTCACCTTCACCTTGGCCTTGGTGTTCATCAGTCGAAAGACCCAACAAACACAAACCTAGACCCATACCTAGACTCGTATTCAGAAGCGGACTCATACTCTGCTCACATTGCTGCTGCCCGAGACCTTGGCCTTGCCCTGCCCAAAAGGAATGTAGTAAAGGTAGCCCGATCTTGTTGTTAATGAGCTACTGAATGAGCAGCTAAAGCGGATGTTCTGCATTCAGCGGTTTCTTCCTCAATAGTAGATCTCCCCATCAGCATCAAACTACAAGCGCTGAGCCCCAACGGTCAAATCAGCTGCAAACCATGGCAAACCAGCACAGTGGTGAATCAGCACATAAGCGCTGAGAGTAGTAGTTGTCTTCGACCTTGCCATGAGAAAGAGAAAAGCTCGTTCGATAGCTGCCTTTGAGTGCTTTCCAGGCCGTACTGCTCGTTCCATTAGTACGTTCCAGGAGCGCGTGAGGACATTCTTGGCTTTACTGCACTAGCAATCGCGGAGTGGCCTTCCCTATCTATTAATGATACAGGGCCTATATAACATAACGAGATTGATATCCACCGGGACATCAACCTCTGCCGTAGGGAGAGTTATAGATGGTAGTCATGCAAAGAAAGAACAAGTGCTACTATTATCTATGAATTAAACGAAGGAGTTGCTACTATTATGTATTATGAAAGCAAGAGTTGCAACCTTGGCATGTACCCTCGGACAGCGGGTTGCGCCTATTCACCTATTCATCAAACACAGCCCAGCACGTTCCAGGGCGGAAGGCAAGCAACCACCACATCGCCTAGAAACAACATCCATAGCCAGTTCGAGTTCGGAAGTTAGGACTGAAAGTTCAGAAATTCTACCTTTGAAAGCAAAAATGCAACTTTCATCGCTATATGAGATGCAAGATTTCGACCAAAAGGTCGGATATTTGGCAGAAATTTCAACTATTATCCTAAGTAATGTCTTTTCTGAAATAGTTGTTTTTTAGGCTTTTTGATGCCCGAGTTTTGTCAATTTATTTCATCTTTTGAAAAACAGTACTTCTTTGCTTAACACATCAGATTGTAGAAATATGAATTCACTCAGAAGAGAACACTGCGAAGCAGAACAACTGGAGCTAGGAGAACAACTACAACTACTCCACTGATACTGATCGGCTGGCATAGAAGTCTCTCGCGCGGCCAAACGAGCTTTCTTTCATCGATCTACAGAACCAACTGAGCCGACTAGCTCTATTTGATCTACTCAACTAGAGTTGCGAACCTGGAAAGCTGCAGGGGAAGGAAAATGCCAAATGCGTGAGAACCTTGGTATTGGCTTCCCCGGCTATCGATTTCGATATGGAACTGCCCGTCTATTGAGACGGAGGTTAAGCTTTGTTATGTTGTGTACAGGCGCTCTTTCTTTGTTAACCCGTCTGGTGCGCAGCTGTATGCCTGTGTAGGTGGTCCCCGCGTGGGGAGATCGCCGTGTCGGCATACCATAATTAGTGGAGGATCGACTCTTTGTCTAGTGAGGAAGCTCTCGTCACATTGAAACCACTAGCACCCGTAGGCACGTTTGGTTGGTATGGGTTATCGCCTTATCTCCTTTAGAGACATCACTCACGGAAGGGAATCAGGGCTTGTAGTGGTATTCCCGCTATTAGTGCCGGGTCAGAACTCAGACTATGAGGCGAGGTTCTCGTTTAACAGATATATAGTTCGTTGTCCAATCCGACGCCAATGTCGACCTGTTGATCGGTATCCCTCAAGATCTGAAGATGCTGAAGCTCGCATGCAGGCCTCGGGGGTGCTTGTACCCGGGCACTGGGACTCCTCTTAGCCCATCGATAATCATCCTGTGCCTTCTAAACCTGTCTTCCTACCGCGTAGCTCTCTTCATAGCATAGCTCAATAATAGCTCTTTTCTTCACCCCATAAGAGATAAGTACAAAGAATAGTTTAACTAATAATATTAGGAGTCTAATCAAATTGAAGTCGATCGAACCTCGGCTTAAAAGCTTTCTATTCGTAGTTATAAGCATGGGAAGTCAGCTAAGCTATAAGAATTGAAGAATTGACTAGTCGAAAAGGATCTCCAGTCTCTGCGACGTTTAGACGCTCCCTATAGGGAAGAGGGAAGTAATTCCATTCTATCCTTAGTCCTTGTGCTGAGGAATAATAGTAAATGGACAACTACTGTACTTCTACGGCAGGTAAGCTTAGACCATAGATAAGAATGTTAGCAGATGCCTTATGATGGAAAGCAGGAACCCGATAAGGAAGATGTTTTTGGATTCCCAGGGCTTTGATACCACCCGAATTAGTGTTAAAACAGCAACGGATCTACCGCCAGTAGCAACTAAGTCAGAGTCAGAGCTTCATACTACGCCGCTCGAACTTTCAACTCCGAGGTGCCCTTATTCCTAGTTAGGCAGACGCCTTCTTCTAACTAGGGCATCGTCCGCGTGTAAGGTCTGCCCTACTATCCGTTGTTGCGCCAGTTGGTTCAACCAATCTCCTCCACGGAGGGCGTTGATGCCTTGTTAGAGAATATGGAAATTACATATGATAGGATCAGGACCTTTACTTGGTAAACGGAAACAAACCACGTCGGAAAGCCAAAGCCCAGTCTGGATCACCTTAGCACAATCTGGATCGCCGAAACCTTGAATCTGTCGAAAACTACCTTTCATCCAAGGAACTCCTTGCCTACGGAAAGAAAAAAATTATTTGCCTCAGAGAGGTCATCTTCTCTCCATAAGTACTACATCGACACATCACAAGGGGCACGTAGGTTTCGCCTGACTGTACTAAACTAAAAAGGCCGCACCGCAGGCAGCAGATATTTATTATACCAAAGACTCCAGCGAACGTCCTTTGAACGGAAAGAAGATAAGAAAGGATAAGAGAAAAGTTCTGTGTGTGAAGGGGCGAAGGCTACTTAGAAGTGACGGTGAAAGTTTGGGTGCCAAAGAAGGTTTCCTAGGCAGGGCAGAAAGCCGTATAGCCTTAGTCGCTATGGAGTTTGATTGCTTACCCTTGCCTCCTGGCTCCACTGGGCGAGTAGAAGACATTGAGAATTCATGGGAACTTGCTCGACCAAGACTAAAATAAGTGTGAATGAGGTGCTGGATCGGCTTAAAGTCTTTTAGTAAGGAAAGAGGAGAGTCGCTTTTAAGCGAAACAAGCAGTTCTATTTATGGATATTCCAGGGAAACGGTAAGCAATACTTTATATCCGACTTTCCTCAACAAGGAAATCCGCGATCAAGCAAGAAAGTAGCCCAACTTCGTACATGACTGACAAAGTGACACCCTTTCATGCTTTTACCTTG